TCCCGTCTTATGGTTTTTTTCTATTTCTATTAGACGAAATGATATATCTTTATATATAGAATAGAGTGAAGAATACTAATTCTAATGAATAATTCATGAATATGAATCACAAACCAAAAGATTCTCTACAATTAGGTAGGAAAGGTGAAAAATCCCTTGCTATTTAATCATAGCATTCTATTATTATTTAATCATAACATTCCATTATATTGACAATATATAAAATATTTATATTATAATCATAGTATGATAGCGGTTATGCAAGTAGCCCCCATCGTCTAGTGGTTCAGGACATCTCTCTTTCAAGGAGGCAGCGGGGATTCGACTTCCCCTGGGGGTAGGGTATACTACGAAAGGAAGTTGATCATGGATTACCAATAAGCCTAAAAGTGATTCTTTGTGGGTCGATGCCCGAGCGGTTAATGGGGACGGACTGTAAATTCGTTGGCAATATGTCTACGCTGGTTCAAATCCAGCTCGGCCCAAAAATTCGCCAATCTACCATGGGGGGGTATAACCCCCCTCCTTACAAAACAAAATACTCGATACGGAGATAAAAAAGAATCCAAATTTCTGGTAGACCGCCTATTTATTTCCTGGGGATTGTAGTTCAATTGGTCAGAGCACCGCCCTGTCAAGGCGGAAGCTGCGGGTTCGAGCCCCGTCAGTCCCGTCGGATCGACTAAATACATTAATCAATATACATTAATAAATTCTTTCAAAACTCTATTTTTCTTTACTTCTCGTCCAAGAAAAGAATATGTTAGTGGGTTAGTCCGATTAGTGCTAGCACTGTAGTAAGCATTTCAAGAAAGACGAGATATGTTTTATCGATTGTTCCAGATTCATGGATATGGAATAGAATCCTCTATTTTTTTGGAGTGGTTTTTTTCTTAGTTGAGGTTGAAACTGTGTTAATAATGGGGAAGGGTGATCATATGATACTTCATCGGATAATTATACATGGGAGATGCAAGGTAATACAAAAAAAAAAAAAGAACAGAAATGAATGATAAAAAAGGGCTTTTTTTTTAGATCAGGAATCTAAGTTGGGATTCGGTATGATTAAACGAACTTCCTATGTTATACTATTCCATTTTTGACGACGAATTCATTTCAGAATTCAGATATTGTTATTCATGATATTGATTCGATTCAAAACCATCGAGAGGTAATTCATCCATTGAATTGAAAGGAGAGGGGCTTGTCATCTCTATGGGATTAAATCCCGGGTTATTGTTAAATTTGATTTTTTATTTATATTATGGAAGTCAATATTCTTGCATTTATTGCTACTGCACTATTCATTTTAATTCCTACCGCCTTTTTACTTATCATTTATGTAAAAACAGTCAGTCAAAATAATTAATTTGACTTAAACTGAGTAAACTTAGTTTAATTCAAGAATTCACGAAAATAAACTGAAAACGCATTTCGCGTCTTAAACTTTAACTGAAATAAGACGACTACAATTCCCAGTATCCAGTATAGAAATCGTATAGTAGAAAGAAATAGATGAATCTTTCTACCATACGATCTACATATTAGTATAATTATAGATTAAATATATTATCTTCGTGTATGCTTATGTGGATAGCAATTCCATGTATGGAATTGCTATATCATCCCAGTTTATTTATTTAATATTAATATAGTTTTTTGCTTTGATCAATTTGAAAGAATCATTTTATTCTTATGTCTTAGGGTTCTAATTATTCTATTTTTATATTATTTTAACTAGGAATCCAGGTATCTATCAAAAGAAAGGAATTCCAGCAATGAAGTAAAACCGATTAGGGGTGTATAGTAATAAAATAATTAGCAAACTTTAAATTGATTGAATAGTTTCGCGAGCACTTCTCGGGTTTTGAAAAGGAAGAGTAAGCCTCATCGATTTTTAACCACCTCAACCATGCTATGAAATGAGATTCGATAAAGCATAAATAGAATTTCTATAAGATAATTAGATTTAGCTAAAGGCGCGTTAAATGTGCAATATGTCACTCACTTTACTCTTATCTATAATATCTTGTTCGATAATCATCAAGCCTATAACCACCTTTAACCATTTTTTATAGAAAGTCCATATACGCTTAACAAAATAAATTCTTCTTTGAACAGTAAACGGTAATGGAACAGTAAAGAGAGAAACATCTCAAGAAAAAAGAATAATAGAAAAAAAGGGTCCGGTCGTCCTTCGTATCCGTCTCTAAGCCTGCTAAGAGTCCGTTGATTGAAATTCGCCCTAATTTTGTTGGAAAAAGGTTTCTATCATACAGATTCAAAATACAAAGAAAAGGAGCAGTGAAATATCTCTTTGATCAAAAGAGTATGATTTATAGAATATATTACTTTATTCGAATAGAATGGAATTCAAAATAAAAATGAAGATCTTTAGATTCTCTTTTACTAAAGAGTTTAAAACGCGTTGCGGAACGATTTAGAAAACAATTGATATAGCACGATTCCTCAACTCAATCAGTAATACCCTTATAGTCCA